ATTATATACAAAAAAATACAAAAACATCCTCAGGTGTCGAAGGAATTGCACGTATCGAAATTCAAAAAAGAATCGATTTGATACAGGTGATAATTCATATGGGATTCCCGAAGTTATTAATAGAAAATAGACCAAAAGGGGTTGAAGACTTAAAAATAAATGTCCAAAAAGAATTGAATTGTGTGAACCGAAAACTGAACATTGCTATTACAAGAATTGCAAAGCCTTATGGAGACCCTAATATTCTTGCCGAATTTATAGCCGGACAACTAAAGAGTAGGGTATCATTTCGAAAAGCAATGAAAAAAGCTATCGAATTAACTGAACAAGCTGATACAAAAGGAATTCAAATACAAATTGCAGGCCGTATCGATGGAAAAGAAATTGCACGTATCGAATGGATAAGAGAGGGTAGGGTTCCCCTACAAACCATTCGTGCGAAAATTGATTATTGTGCCTATACCGTTCGAACTATCTATGGGGTATTGGGTATCAAAATTTGGATATTTATAGACGAAGAATAAAAAACCTTTAGTTGACTTGTCTTTCTGTTTCGATGGAACGATGGAACAAAAAAATGGCAACCCTTTTTGATTCTTTTTTCCATCCAATCAATTCTAATTTTTAATCCCATAAGGTTTAATAAAAATAAAATTTACCTTTTGATATAATTGCTATGCTTAGTGTGTGACTCGTTGGTTTTTGTTAAAATTAAGACTAAAAAAAGAAAGTTATAGTACCAAGTATGAACTAAAAATTATAGAACTAATAACCAACTCATCGCATCACATTATCTGGATCCAAAGAAACAGTCAAGATATACTATTTTAGTCCTATCATTGTAGCAACTGAATTTTTTTGACATAAACAATTCATTAGATTTACTGTCAAAGAAAATTAAAATACAAAAAAGAAACAAAGGATACCGGTAAATGGAAAGATGAGAGAAAGAAAAAAATGAATCTAATATAAAAGATATATAATTCCAATATGTAAGGTCTTTGAACATCTCATAAAAGAAAATGTAATTAAAGCATCAATACAGATTCAAAGAAAATTATATGATATGAATCTGTTCTATAGAACAAAAAAATAAGAGCTTAGAGCCAATAACGACTAAGGGGGTTGGTGGAAAAACAAAAGCTCCATTGTAGAATTCAGACCTAACCATTAATCAAGACGCGATGGGAACGACGGAACCCATGAATACATAAGATTCACTTGAAAATGAATTCTGATAATTCATTGGAAAGGATGGCGGAACGAACCAGAGGACAATTCATATATTCTGAAAAATTATAAGCTAACTCTACACTCGAAATAGCTATTGAAAGAGTAAATATTCGCCCGCGAAAATTCTTTTTTTTCTTTTTTTTCATTCTCATATTCAATTGTTAAAATACGAGGAATTCAATATCAATAAAAAAAAAAAAGAATAGAATAAAATATTTAGTAAACTAGATGAATCAAAAATAATTCATTGATTCAGTGTATTATATTTTTACATATATATCTTAATTATTTATTATATATTATATAAAAATAGACATTTAAAAAATGAAATTTCCATTTTTTAATTCGCGAGGAGCCGGATGAGAAGAAACTCTCACGTCCAGTTCTGCAGTAGAGATGGAATTACAAAGGAACCATCAACTATAACCCCAAAAGAACTCGATTCCGTAAACAACATAGAGGAAGAATGAAGGGAATATCTTATCGGGGTAATCGTATTTGTTTCGGAAGATATGCTCTTCAGGCACTTGAACCCGCTTGGATCACGTCTAGACAAATAGAAGCCGGGCGACGAGCAATGACACGAAATGCACGTCGCGGTGGAAAAATATGGGTCCGCGTTTTTCCTGACAAACCTGTTACAGTAAGACCCGCAGAAACCCGTATGGGTTCGGGGAAAGGATCTCCCGAATATTGGGTAGCTGTTGTCAAACCAGGTCGAATACTTTATGAAATAAGCGGAGTAGCAGAAAATGTAGCCCGAAGGGCTATCACAATAGCGGCATCAAAAATGCCTATACGAACTCAATTCATTATTTCAGGATAAGAATATAGAACTAAAGGAAATGGATCTTTTGGATAACACCAAGTGGAAGTTTTTTTGGACAAACAATATTTCTTTTTCACCTTTTGCATTGAAAGAACAGATAAAAATAAAATATGATTCAACCTCAGACCCTTTTGAATGTAGCAGACAACAGCGGGGCTCGAGAATTGATGTGTATTCGAATCATAGGAGCTAGCAATCGTCGATATGCTCGTATTGGTGACGTTATTGTTGCTGTGATCAAAGAAGCAATACCTAATACGCCCTTAGAAAGATCCGAAGTGATCAGAGCTGTAATTGTACGTACCTGTAAAGAACTCAAACGCGACAACGGCATGATAATACGATATGATGACAATGCCGCAGTTATTATTGATCAAGAAGGAAATCCAAAGGGAACTAGAATTTTTGGTGCGATTGCCCGGGAATTGAGACAAAAATTTACTAAAATAGTTTCATTAGCTCCTGAGGTATTATAAAATGATAATCTAAGGCATTTGAATGAATTTCACTCTATAAGTAGATTGTGTATCACGTATATACCTTTCATTTAAACTTTTTTCATTTTTTAATTAAAAAGAAACTAATAACATGTTGATTATATCAAATTTTTGGGACACCACCGATTTTAGTTCATTATGGGTAGGGACACTATTGCTGATATAATAACTTCTATACGAAATGCTGACATGAATAGAAAAGGAACGGTTCGAATAGTATCTACTAACATCACCGAAAACATTGTTAAAATACTTTTACGAGAAGGTTTCATTGAAAATGCGAGAAAACATCAAGAAAGAGATAAAAATTTTTTGGTTTTAACGCTGCGACATAGAAGAAATAAGAAAGGGGCTTATAGAAATACTTTCTATTTAAAAAGGATCAGTCGACCTGGTCTACGAATCTATTCTAACTATCAACGAATTCCTAGAATTTTAGGTGGAATGGGGATTGCAATTCTTTCTACCTCTCGAGGTATAATGACGGATCGGGAAGCTCGACTAGAAGGAATTGGCGGAGAAATTTTATGTTATATATGGTAATCCCTAGAATATTAATATACGAATTGGATCCAATATTTCCTATTTGGGAACAAAAAAAGAAAAAAAACGGCTTGTCTAATATCACTCCTCTATTAGTTGATACTTTAAGGGGGTTTTATCTGAAATGAAAGAACAAAAATGGATTCATGAAGGTTTGATTACTGAATCACTTCCTAATGGTATGTTCTGGGTTCGTTTAGATAATGAAGATCTGATTCTAGGTTATGTTTCGGGAAGGATACGACGTAGTTCTATACGAATCCTACCGGGAGATAGAGTTAAGATTGAAGTAAGCCGTTATGATTCAACCAGAGGTCGTATAATTTATAGACTCCGCAACAAAGATTCAAACGATTAAGCCGTTTTTCAACATTCCTTATTCCTTTCTACAAAAATAGAATTCAAGGTTCAAAATATCAAGAAACTTATTTTCTTCCAAAAAATAGATTCAAAATTAAAACTAAAGAATAACAAATATGAAAATAAGGGCTTCTGTTCGTCAAATTTGTGAAAAATGTCGACTGATCCGCCGACGGGGACGAATTATAGTAATTTGTTCTAACCCAAAACATAAACAACGACAAGGATAATCATTCTACTAAACTATATACTAATGATCTTTCTAAAATAATTGCTAAAATATTTTATTGCTGAAAAAAAAATGACGGATTTGTTTTGACATGAAATGGATATATCCATATATCTTTGAATCATATTTATGAGATGATAAAATATGGCAAAACCTATACCAAAAACAGGTTCACGGAGAAATGGACGTATTAGTTCGCGTAAAAGTGCACGGAAAATACCAAAGGGTGTTATTCATGTTCAAGCAAGTTTCAATAATACCATTGTGACTGTTACAGATGTACGAGGTCGAGTGGTTTCTTGGGCTTCTGCCGGTACTTGTGGATTCAGGGGTACAAAAAGAGGGACACCTTTTGCAGCTCAAACCGCAGTAGGAAATGCTATTCGTACAGTAGTGGAACAAGGTATGCAACGAGCAGAAGTCATGATAAAAGGTCCCGGTCTCGGAAGAGATGCAGCATTACGGGCTATTCGTAGAAGCGGTATACTATTAAGTTTCGTACGAGACGTAACCCCTATGCCACATAATGGCTGTAGACCGCCTAAAAAAAGACGCGTGTAGAAATAAGAATTGAAGGGATTTCAAGAGAAATAAATGATTCAAAGATATGATCAATTTTGTAAAATATTACTATGGTTCGAGAGAAAATAAGAGTATCTACTCGGACACTGCAGTGGAAATGTGTTGAATCAAGAACAGATAGTAAATGTCTTTATTATGGACGCTTTATTCTCTCTCCACTTATGAAAGGCCAAGCTGATACAATAGGCATCGCGATGCGAAGAGCCTTACTTGGCGAAATAGAAGGAACATGTATCACACGTGCAAAATTTGAGAAAATACCGCACGAATACTCTAACATAGTAGGTATTCAAGAATCAGTACACGAAATTTTAATGAATTTGAAAGAAATAGTATTGAGAAGTAATCTATATGGAACTTGCGAAGCGTCTATTTGTGTTAGGGGCCCCAGATGTGTAACTGCTCAAGATATCATCTTGCCCCCTTATGTAGAAATAGTTGACAATACACAGCATATAGCTAGCTTGACGGAACCAATTGATTTGTGTATTGGATTACAACTCGAGAGAAATCGCGGATATCAGATAAAAGCGCAAAATAACTTTCAAGATGGAAGTTATCCTATAGATGCTCTATTCATGCCTATTCGAAATGTGAATCATAGTATTCATTCTTATGGAAATGGGAATGAAAAACAAGAGATCCTTTTTCTCGAAATATGGACAAACGGCAGTTTAACCCCGAAAGAAGCACTTTATGAAGCCTCCCGGAATTTAATTGATTTATT